GAATCATGAAAATTGGAGTGAGTGCTGACGTGTTCCGACGGGGGACTTAATGAAATAGGATAAGAAGGTTCATTTAAATAACAAGTTATATCTTTTCTTTTGCTGGGGGAATCGTTACTGACAGTTCCGGCCCGAAAGAGCCATTGAAGTCGGAACATAAAAATAAGTTGAATTGTGGAAGAATCCATAACTCCATTTTTTTTATTCCAGTAAAGTAAGTCAATCGATAAAAGGAAAAACAAAGAATAATAAGAAATGACACTCCTGTCATAGGAATGGAAATAGCCCTTCTTGCTGCTTCAATAACAAGTATTTTTGTTTTCAAATCAGATAAATAATTTGATCTATGATTCATTGGAACAAAACAAGGAATGGCCTGGCTAGGTATAGGTACTGGCCAGGCCGGGGGAATAAAAGAACCTTTCGTACGAAATCAAAGAGGTACTCTTTCTATTGGAGATATCTGTTTCGAATCCTTATCTAAATGCAATTGCTGATAAAATTCGTATATATATAGAATAAAGAAAAGAAAGATAAAGAAAAGAATAAAGAAAAGAAAGATAAAGAAAGACTTTTATCAATCTTTACTTCACGCGTCACATATGAATTATCCTTTTGTAATTGGGAGAGATGGCTGAGTGGACTAAAGCGACGGATTGCTAATCCGTTGTACGAGTTATTCGTACCGAGGGTTCGAATCCCTCTCTCTCCGTTCCCTCTGATCACTTGAGAGTTATCTTTCGAATTCGAAAAAATCTCGAGCCCTTGTTATCTTAGTTAAATGTATGGAATAGAGAAAATCATAAGAAAATTCAGAAATCAAGCAACGAAAAACTTCTGATTTTTTTATTTTATTCCTCGCGTCCAGGATTACGTCCTGGATCATTAGATAGGAATCCGAAGATGAAGAGAGAAACAAAGAATATCACTACTGTGTAAACGAAGAGTTTGAGAGTAAGCATTACACAATCTCCAAGATCATTTTTGGGGGAAATAAGGGAATAGATTCTCTATTTTTGTACCACATATCCCATTTTGACACCAAGAAATGGAGTGGTTTCTAGAAAAGAAAGGAATTTGCAGGAATTCATTTGGAATAAGATTCTGATTCCTTCGTTACCAAAATGATCTTTCATACCCACAATTAGGTATTGTGAGGGACCATACATAAGGTCTTTGAACTCCGGAAAGTCAGAATGAGAAAATGAGGTGATCCAGATTCATCGCGGCTATCCAAAAGAATTTCAATGTTTGAATCGAGAGTTCATAATGTAAGATTTATCTGATCTTATCAATTGTTAGAATAGAATTTTTCCTTTTTTAGCGAATCAATCATGAATGTTTCTAGGACAGTATTAAAGATCTCATCGAAAACTTACAGCAGCTTGCCAAACAAGGGCTAAGAGAAAAAAGAGTACAGGTATGACTGGCATAACATCTACGATTGGATTGAAAAAAGCATAAGCCTCGGGTAATTTGGCGAAGAAAAAGCTACTCGAATGAAGGGCAGAATTAATACAGATACAGATCAAACTAAAGATATTAAGCATAACAAAAATTTCGCTCTTGTGGAGAATTTCATTATTAGTGAGTTGGGGAAAAATAAAGAAAGAAGAGAAGATAGGCCAAACAAAAAATCCTTCTTTTTCTTTGAACTTCCCCAATCAAAAATCCTTCAATTCTCAAATGAGAATAGAAGGAATCATACTTTCATACAATATCTTAATTGAATTATAGATAATGATCAATGAATTTCTTTTGATTCTACATCTACACGTGTCGAATCCTAGCAACAACCTATTCCATAGATATTTGGGCTGGAATTGACGAACAACCAATATCCATATTAGTGTTATTAGTGTCAAATAGAAATCTCAATGGGGCGTGGCCAAGCGGTAAGGCAACGGGTTTTGGTCCCGTTACTCGGAGGTTCGAATCCTTCCGTCCCAGACCGATTCTATCAGAACAAAGATTGTGCTCTTTTCTTTAACAATCCTCTGTTTAAGAGTGTAATGTTGGATACAATGGGATCCAATCTTTCTTTCTGATTTCTAATGATTCAGAGAAGAATCATATCCTACCTTTCGATCCTGTTTCTGTTTCTCACAAACAGAAACAGAATCGAGTGTCAATGACACGTGGATGGAAATAAATATCTTTTTGATATAGGTAGGATGGGAACAAAGATCAAAGTTCCATTCAAAAAAAAAAAAGATTGGGTGGCCATTCAGCGTATGCCCGCCTCCCCCCCGCTCATATTCATATTGAAGTTAGTTAGTCATTTAGAGAAACTTTATGCCCCCTATTTATCAAATTTGGATTCCCACATGATGCATTCTGAGTCGACATGCGGAAGAAAGGTAAAGTAAATAGGGGTAAATGACTAATTTTATGTGGATCCTGAATTCTAAACAGGAGGAGTTCTTGGTACTAATTCCATCACTGGGATTAAAGCTCCTAAGACTGGGGTGGGGCAAAATAAAATAGAAACAACGAATTAATCTGGACCCATTCGGCTTTGTACCTATACAAGATGGTATAGCATCCCATAAGAGGATCTTTTTTTGATTGGCTTTGAGTATGATTCATGATCCCCATAGAATTCGTGTAGATACGAGTTAATTAGCAAAGGAAGGTATCAATTTCAATCAATATCTGTGTCATCCGGATCTCATTAACAAACAATAAAGTTCAATACGAAACAGATGTATTTTCTTTGGACTTAATTGCTTTTATTTTGCATCAGGCTCCAATGAATAATTGGAAATCAATGTAACGATGGGGGGGGGATTCATAGATTCCATTCACTTTAGTTTATCTTTATGGAAATGGAAAAATTTCTGAACCTGAAATAAAGCAAAATCCGTAGAAAATGAACCATGCCCATATGTAGTTTTATTGTTCTATTTCAGTGACACCGGTATTTCGGTTTCGGTTAAAAAGATTTGTGATCTCTTAAATATACACGATGACCCCCGGTGACAATTGTTCGGTGTATCTGATGGATACGGAAAGGTCATACTCCTACGATTTGGATTTTCTCAATCAGATGAAAGAATAGCGACCTTAATCTTATCTTCCATGAGCTCTTTTCTATCCATCCTCATGAAAACAACTAAATTGGATTTTTTTCTCGACCCATCCATCTGATTTAAATCATTGATGATTCAATTGGAAAAGAAACATGGATTTCTCTTATGATGATCGAATTCGCGTCTCTTTAATCAATGAGATATCTGCTAAACTTTTTAGTTACTCGTTGTGATTGTGCCGACTTGTTGATTTGATTGATTTAGAGATCAAATTAAATTCAGTCTTTACAGGAAAACTTATTTATAGTAATGATAATGATGTCGAAGTAGGAAATTCTTGAAACCATTTTATTTTTTATGATTCCTTACCTTATAAATCCTCGCTATTCGAAGAAGTGTGAGATTGGTGAATCTATCCTATCGAGTCACTTGCGACCTTTCCGGTTCATTAGAATAGCTTATTTGGTTAATGACTCATTTTATTTTGTTCCAGTATTGGTAATTCCAGTATTGGTAATCGAATTAAAGACTCGTCTTTAGTTTAGTTGTTCGAGAAAGAATTGGAATTGGATCTTTCATGATTGATCGTCCCGAACAATATAACAATATGTTGAAGATGTAGATGTAAATAAGTGTTAAGCAACTCATTTCTTCGTGTTTTTTATAAATGTGTTTCATTCCTATAACAGAATATGGGTTAATTTGGCTTTTTGCTGAGATTTCCCCAGAGAAATACCTATTCATACATATATAAAAATAAAGTATGGACTACTATGCACCGATGGAGCCAATGACTATTCATGATTCCATATTGAATCAATTCCATACCGGTCCAAATTAGAGGAATGTTATGGTAAAACTTCGTTTGAAACGATGTGGTAGGAAGCAACGTGCGACTTGAAGGACATGATCGGCTGTGGATTCTTGCATCCACCATTTTTTTATATATCAATGAAGATGCTCTTGGCTCGACATAGTTTGTTCTGTGCCACCAGGACCCCATTTGGGGGGGTTGTAAATAGTACATGATGGAGCTCGAGCATAAATTCTTGATTCATTTATCAGAGGGAAGGATCTAGGGTTAGTGCCAGTCAATAAGTTGGAACAACTTCGTAAGTATATCTTCGATATAGAAATCGCAAATTCGAACAAGTTTCAAAAGCAAAAAAGGGAAAATTTGTAGGAATTGGTAAAACTATTTCGATCAAAAGTGTATCACAGGGGAATCAACCATTTGTATGATTCTTCAATAGAAAGAACAAAAGGTATGTTGCTGCCATTTTGAAACAATTAAGGATCACCGAAGTAATGTCTAAACCCAATGATTCAAAGCAAAGATAAAGGATACCGGAACAAGGAAACGCCATTTTCAATTGTCTCAATAACTAGATCAGAATGAGAAAGGAAAATTGATTCTAGACGAGACAAACAAAAGAGGTTAGAGACGGCTCAATAAATGTCTAAGGATTTCCCTTCGAGCTCTTTGAGAATTACCCAACTTGAGTTATGAGTACGAATGAGATTTCTTTTTTTTTTTTTTTATTCCTTCCAAAAAAAAAACGACTCAAATCCTAATCTAATTGATGATTTTATGGATCCATTTGCCACTATATACAATACATAAATTCGAATCATTCTTTCTCGAGCCGTACGAGGAGAAAACCTCCTATACGTTTCTAGGGGGGGCATTGTTCATCTATATCTATCCCAATGAGCCATCTATCGAATCGTTGCAATTGATGTTCGATCCCGAAGAGAAGGAAGAGATCTTCGTAAAGTGGGTTTTTACGATCCGATAAAGAACCAAACTTATTCAAATGTTCCTGCTATTCTATATTTCCTTGAAAAAGGCGCTCAACCTACAGGAACTGTTCATGATATTTCAAAGAAGGCGGAAGTATTTAAGGAACTTCGAATTAATCAAACGAAATAAAATTTATGAAATAGAAAAAAAAGATTGAGTGAAATAACTGGCAATTGAGGGGATTGCCATCAATCAGATGGTTTTCGTTGGAACTCTACGAATAAATAAGGGATCAATCTTGCTATTGTTTGTACTTCTATTGAAAACCAGAGATTTTTTTCCTACTTCTTCTTTATTTATTCCCCCCCACACACTTCATTTCTTATCTATGTAGTGCCAATCCAACACAAGTCTTTATTTTCTTTATTTCATTTTTTTTCTCAAAATTCAATTTATATTGACAATGGTGTATCGATCAAATATAATTCGATCGTGGATAAATAGATCTATTTATCTACGTCCCATAAGTTTGTTTCTTTACTTCACTAGGTTCGCCGGATTCACTGTGACACAAGAAGTATCTTCTTAAAGATAATGAAAAAAAAAAAATGATCAAAACAGGAGGGTCCACAAATTTTTACATCTATCTATATTTATCCGTGAATCCGTTGTATTTGAATCTGATCTGAACATTTTGATGTTCATAATTGATCATCAAATGTTTCTTTTCGATTTGTTGCTAGTTCAATGTTTTGATGGGGTAGGGCAATCCAATCTCTTTATTTATTTATTTATTTTTTTGATTCCGATCGTATCTACACACCATATTTATACGGGTTGCTAACTCAACGGTAGAGTACTCGGCTTTTAAGTGCGGCTAGGATCTTTTACACATTTGGATGAAGCAACAGATTCGTCCATACCATTGGTATGGTTTGTAAGACCACGACTGATCCTGAAAGGGAATGAATGGAAAAAACAGCATGTCGTATCAATGGAGAACTCTGAGAATACTTCCTGGGTCGGTAAAAAATCTTGTTTTGATTCTTGGAACGGTACCAAATCAATTCACAGTTTGGTCGAGTGAATAAATGGATAGAGCCCTAATGGCTCCAATTATAAGGAAACCAAAAGCAACGAGCTCGGTTCATAATTCGAATGATTACCCGATCTAATTAGACGTTAAAAATAGATTAGTGCCTGATGCGGGAAAGGGTTCTCCTGTGAGTGGATCATCGATTCCTTTTTTTTTCATGAATCCTAACTATTAACTATTCTTTCTCTATTATGGAGTGGAGACGAATGTGTAGAAGAAACGGTATACTGATAAAGAGAATTTCTTCCAAAGTCAAAAGAGCGATCGGGTTGCAAAAATAAAGGATTTCTAACCATCTCTTGTAACTATAACGAACACAAACAAATTGGATGGAAAGAGAGAGGATCCGTTCATTGGACTCCCCGTCTCCGGGGTATCTATTCTTTTCTTACTATATACCCTGTTCTGACCGTATCGCACTATGTATCATTTGATAACCCAAGAAATCCTCCGTGCCTTTGTATAATTTCAAATGGAGGAATTACAAGGATATTTAGAAATAGATAGATCTAGGCAACAACACTTCCTATATCCGCTTCTATTTCAGGAGTATATCTACGCACTTGCTCATGATCATGGCTTAAATGGATCGATTTTTTACGAACCTATGGAAAATTTCGGTTATGACAATAAATCCAGTTCACTAATTGTGAAACGTTTAATTACTCGAATGCATCAACAGAATCATTTGATTCTTTCGGTTAATGATTCCAACGAATCTATTTTCGTTGGGCACAACAAGAATTTTTATTTTCAAATGGTATCAGAGGGTTTTGCAGTCATTATGGAAATTCCATTCTCGCTGCGATTAGTATCTTCCCTAGAAGAAAAAGAAATAGCAAAATCTCATAATTCACGATCTATTCATTCAATATTTCCCTTTTTCGAGGACAAATTATCACATTTAAATCATGTGTCAGATATACTAATACCTCATCCCATCCATCTGGAAATCTTGGTTCAAACCCTTCACTGCTGGATACAAGATGCCCCCTCTTTGCATTTATTGCGATTCTTTCTCCACGAGTATCGTAATTCGAATAGTCTCATTACTCCAAAGAAATCCATTTCTCTTTTTTCAAAAGAGAATCAAAGATTCTTCTTGTTACTATATAATTCTCATGTATATGAATGTGAATCCGTATTAGTGTTTTTCCGTAAACAATCTTCTCATTTACGATCAACATCCTCTGGAACTTTTCTTGAGCGAACACATTTCTATGGAAAAATAGAACATCTTGTAGTAGTGCTTCGTAATGATTTTCAGAAGACCCTATGGTTGTTCAAGGACCCTTTCATGCATTATGTCAGATATCAAGGAAAATCCATTCTGGCTTCAAAGGGGACTCATCTTCTGATGAAGAAATGGAAATCTCACCTTGTCCATTTTTGGCAATGTCATTTTTACTTGTGGTCTCTACCGGACAGGATCCATATAAACCAATTATACAATCATTTCTTATATTTTCTGGGCTATCTTTCAAGTGTACGACTAAACACTTCGGTGGTAAGGATTCAAATGCTAGAGAATTCATTTCTAATAGATACTTCTATTAATAAATTCGAGACCCTAGTCCCAATTATTCCTCTGATTGGATCAGTGGCTAAAGCGAAATTTTGTAACGTAT